AATGAATTGCCTGATAAAAAGGATTACCTTGATAGGGTAAATCATGTAATAATATTACATTCATTATATTTAATAGAATTAAACTATTTCTAAAAGTATCAAAAACTTTTGTGCATCATACACCAAAATATACTAGGAAAAAGATAAGCTAATTAAGCTACTGGGCTCATACCCCATTTATAAAGGTTCTAATCCTTTTCTTTTTAATTTTTAATAATTCATCTAAAATTATATTTTTTGGAATTTTAATAACAGGAACACTGATTTCTATTTCTGCTAATTCTTGACTAGGAGCTTGAATAGGTTTAGAAATTAATTTATTAGCTTTTATCCCCCTAATAAGAGATGATAAATTAATATCAACAGAAGCCTCATTAAAATACTTCTTAACTCAAGCATTAGCGTCTTCAGTATTTTTATTCGCAGTAATTTTATTTCTATTAAATTCAAGTAAAACAAACTCGAACTATTTAATAGAAATAGTAATTTTTTCTTCTCTTCTTTTAAAAAGAGGCTCTGCTCCATTTCATTTTTGGTTCCCTAATGTAATAGAGGGGTTATCCTGAGCTAATGCGTTAATTCTAATAACTTGACAAAAAATTGCTCCTTTAATATTAATTTCTTATATTATTTTTAAACCATTAATTATTACAAGAATTATTCTTTCCAGATTAATTGGAGCATTAGGAGGATTAAATCAAACCTCTTTACGTAAATTAATAGCTTATTCTTCTATTAATCATTTAGGTTGAATACTAGCAGCTATATATAATAGTAATTTACTATGAATAACTTACTTTTTATTTTATTCATTTTTATCATTTGCTATAATTTTTATATTTAATATGTTTAAAACATCACATATTAATCAATTATATTCTTTATTTTTTCACTCAAAAACAATAAAATTTTTTTTATTTTTTAATTTATTATCATTAGGAGGATTACCACCATTTTTAGGATTTTTTCCTAAATGAATTGTTATTCAATCTTTAACTATTAATAATCAATTATTTTTATTAACATTTATAGTATTAATAACATTAATTACGTTATATTTTTATATACGATTATCTTATAGAGCTTTTATACTAAATTATTACGAAAATAATTGATTAAATTCTTCTATATTTAAATCTAACTATATAAAAATTTTTATAATTTTTTCATTTATTTCCACATTTGGGTTATTCCTAATCTCTTCTTTATATTTTTTATTTTAAGGCTTTAAGTTAATTAAACTAATAGCCTTCAAAGCTATAAATATAAGAATAGTCTTTTAAGCCTTAGTAAATTATTTACTCCTTTAGAATTGCAGTCTAATGTCATTATTGACTATAAAGCCAATGATTAAAGAGAAATAATTCTCATAAATAGATTTACAGTCTATTGCCTAAACTTCAGCCATTTAATCGCGACAATGGTTATTTTCAACTAATCATAAAGATATTGGTACTTTATACTTTATTTTTGGAGCTTGATCTGGTATAATCGGAACTTCTTTAAGAATTCTAATTCGAGCTGAATTAGGGCACCCCGGAGCACTAATTGGTGACGATCAAATTTATAATGTAATTGTAACAGCTCATGCTTTTATTATAATTTTCTTTATAGTAATACCAATTATAATCGGAGGGTTTGGAAATTGATTAGTTCCTTTAATATTAGGAGCCCCAGATATGGCATTCCCTCGAATAAATAATATAAGTTTTTGACTCCTCCCTCCTGCATTAACTTTATTATTAGTAAGTAGTATAGTAGAAAACGGAGCTGGAACAGGATGAACAGTTTACCCCCCCTTATCTTCTAATATTGCTCATGGAGGAGCTTCTGTAGATTTAGCTATTTTTTCCCTACATTTAGCCGGGATTTCTTCAATTTTAGGAGCAGTAAATTTTATTACTACAGTTATTAATATACGATCAACAGGAATTACTTTTGACCGAATGCCATTATTTGTTTGATCCGTAGTAATTACAGCTTTATTACTTTTACTATCTTTACCAGTATTAGCTGGAGCTATTACTATACTTTTAACTGATCGAAACCTTAATACTTCATTCTTTGACCCTGCCGGAGGGGGAGACCCAATTTTATACCAACATTTATTTTGATTTTTTGGTCACCCTGAAGTTTACATTTTAATTTTACCTGGATTCGGAATAATTTCACATATTATTAGTCAAGAATCAGGAAAAAAGGAAACATTTGGATCTTTAGGAATAATTTATGCCATATTAGCTATTGGATTATTAGGATTTATTGTTTGAGCTCACCATATATTTACTGTAGGGATAGACGTTGATACTCGAGCTTACTTTACTTCAGCCACAATGATTATTGCTGTACCCACAGGAATTAAAATTTTTAGTTGATTAGCAACACTTTATGGAACTCAATTAAATTATTCCCCAGCTACTTTATGAGCCTTAGGATTTGTATTTTTATTTACAGTAGGGGGATTAACAGGAGTAGTTTTAGCTAACTCTTCTGTTGATATTATTTTACATGACACATACTATGTAGTAGCTCATTTCCACTATGTATTATCAATAGGAGCAGTTTTCGCTATTATAGCAGGATTTGTCCATTGATACCCATTATTTACAGGATTAACCTTAAACACAAAAATATTAAAAAGTCAATTCACTATTATATTTATTGGAGTAAATCTAACATTTTTCCCTCAACACTTCTTAGGATTGGCCGGAATACCTCGACGATACTCAGACTATCCAGATGCTTACACAACTTGAAATGTAATTTCTACAATTGGATCATCAATTTCTTTATTAGGAATTCTATTTTTCTTTTTTATTATTTGAGAAAGTCTTGTTACTCAACGTCAAGTTTTATTCCCCATTCAATTAAATTCATCAATTGAATGACTTCAAAATACTCCGCCCGCTGAACATAGTTATTCTGAATTACCTTTATTAACTAATTTCTAATATGGCAGATTAGTGCAATGGATTTAAGCTCCATATATAAAGTATTTTACTTTTATTAGAATACAAATGTCAACATGAGCAAATTTAGGTTTACAAGATAGTTCTTCTCCTTTAATAGAACAATTAATCTTTTTTCACGATCATGCCCTTTTAATTTTAGTAATAATTACTATTCTTGTAGGATATTTAATATTTATATTATTTTTTAATAAATATGTAAATCGATATTTACTACACGGACAAACTATTGAAATTATTTGAACAATTTTACCAGCAATTATTTTATTATTTATTGCCTTTCCTTCTTTACGACTTTTATATTTATTAGATGAAATTAATGAACCATCAATTACCTTAAAGGCAATTGGTCATCAATGATATTGAAGCTATGAATACTCAGATTTTACAAACATTGAATTTGATTCTTATATGATTCCTACAAATGAATTATCTATTGATAGCTTTCGTTTATTAGATGTAGATAACCGAGTAATCTTACCAATAAATTCTCAAATTCGAATTTTAGTGACAGCCGCAGATGTAATTCATTCTTGAACTATTCCCGCATTAGGAGTAAAGGTTGATGGTACCCCAGGACGATTAAATCAAACAAATTTCTTAATTAACCGACCTGGTTTATTTTACGGACAATGTTCAGAAATTTGCGGAGCTAATCATAGTTTTATACCAATTGTAATTGAAAGAATTCCAGTAAATTACTTTATTAAATGAATTTCTAATAATATAAATTCTTCATTAGATGACTGAAAGCAAGTACTGGTCTCTTAAACCATTTTATAGTAAATTAGCACTTACTTCTAATGAAAAAATTAGTTAAATTTTATAACATTAGTTTGTCAAACTAAAATTATCAATTAATTGATATTTTTTAATTCCTCAAATAGCACCTATTGGTTGATTAAGTTTATTTATTATCTTTTCAATTGCATTTGTAATTTTTAATGTAATAAATTATTATTCATTTATTCCTTCTATACCTAAATCTAACTTAATTGATAAAACTCAATCTACAAATTCATTAAACTGAAAATGATAACAAATTTATTTTCTGTATTCGACCCTTCATCAAGTATCTTTAATTTATCATTAAATTGATTAAGTACATTTTTAGGAATTTTAATGATTCCTTCTATATACTGATTAATACCTTCTCGATATCATATTTTTTGAAATAATATTTTATTAACTCTTCACAAAGAATTTAAAACTCTTTTAGGGCCCATAGGAACTAATGGATCAACATTTATTTTTGTTTCATTATTTTCAATAATTCTTTTTAATAATTTCATAGGATTATTTCCATATATTTTTACAAGTACAAGTCATTTAACTTTAACTCTTACCTTAGCTCTTCCTTTATGATTATGTTTTATATTATTTGGATGAATTAATAACACTCAACATATATTTGCACACTTAGTACCTCAAGGAACTCCCGCAGTATTAATGCCTTTTATGGTTTGTATTGAAACAATTAGTAATGTAATTCGACCTGGAACTTTAGCAGTACGATTAACAGCAAATATAATTGCAGGACATTTATTATTAACTCTTTTAGGTAATACAGGTCCATCTATATCAACAATTTTATTATCTCTTTTAATTATTACACAAATTGCCTTATTAGTTCTTGAATCAGCTGTAGCTATAATTCAATCTTATGTATTTGCTGTTCTTAGAACCCTTTATTCTAGTGAAGTAAACTAATGTCAACTCACTCAAACCACCCATTTCATTTAGTAGATTACAGACCATGACCATTAACAGCTTCAATTGGAGCAATAACAACTGTAGCTGGTATAGTAAAATGATTTCATCAATATGATGTTTCACTATTCTTATTAGGTAATATTATTACTATTTTAACTGTCTATCAATGATGACGAGATGTTTCTCGAGAAGGAACTTTCCAAGGTCTTCATACCGATGCTGTAACAACAGGATTACGATGAGGAATAATTTTATTTATTTTATCAGAAGTTTTATTTTTTGTTTCATTCTTTTGAGCTTTTTTTCATAGAAGTCTATCCCCTTCAATTGAATTAGGAGCTATATGACCTCCTATAGGAATTACTCCATTTAATCCATTTCAAATTCCTTTATTAAATACAGTAATTTTATTAACTTCAGGAATTACCGTAACTTGAGCTCACCATAGTTTAATAGAAGGAAATCATTCACAAACTACTCAAGGATTATTTTTTACAGTAATTTTAGGAATTTATTTTACAATTCTTCAAGCCTATGAATATATTGAAGCTCCATTTACAATTGCTGACTCAGTTTATGGTTCAACTTTTTTTATAGCAACAGGATTCCACGGAGTACATGTTTTAATTGGTACTACCTTTTTATTAGTATGTTTAATCCGACACTTAAATAATCATTTTTCAAAAACTCATCATTTTGGATTTGAAGCAGCTGCTTGATATTGACATTTTGTTGATATTGTTTGATTATTCCTTTATATTTCAATCTATTGATGAGGAGGTTAATTAACTATCTATATAGTATAAAAAGTATATTTGACTTCCAATCATATGGTCTATTATTAATAGTATAGATAATTTTATCAATCTTAACAATTAGTTCAATTATTTTATTAATCTCAACTGTAGTAATATTATTAGCTTCTATTCTTTCTAAAAAAACACTACTTGATCGAGAAAAAGCATCTCCATTTGAATGCGGATTTGACCCAAAATCTTCTTCTCGTCTTCCATTCTCCCTCCGATTTTTTTTAATTACAATTATTTTTTTAATTTTTGATGTAGAAATTGCTTTAATTCTCCCTATTATCTTAATTATTAAGTTTTCAAATTTAATAATATGAACAATTACATCAATTATTTTTATTTTAATTTTATTATTAGGTTTATACCATGAATGAAATCAAGGAATATTAAATTGATCTAATTAATTAGGGTTGTAGTTAATTATAACATTTGATTTGCATTCAAAAAGTATTGATTTTTCAATCTACCTTGAATATGAAGCGATTTATTGCAATTAGTTTCGACCTAATCTTAGGTAAAATTACCCTTATTCTAATATTAATTGAAGCCAAAAAGAGGCTTATCACTGTTAATGATAGAAATGAGATCAATACTCCAATTAAAGAAGTATGATGTTCAAGTAAAAGCTGCTAACTTTTTTCTTTTAATGGTTAAATTCCATTTATACTTCTAAATAATTTATATAGTTTAATTAAAACATTACATTTTCATTGTAAAATTAAAATTATTTATTTTTATAAATTACTAAATTTAATTCACTATATTCAAAGATTAATTAATCTCCCTAACATCTTCAGTGTCATACTCTAAATATAAGCTATTTGAATATAAATAAATCATATATATCCACAAAATTACAATTCAAAAAACAAAACTTAATAAATAAATTTTTAAATTATTATTTTGTAATATTTGATTTAATTGAGAATTTTTAATTAAAATTGTATACAATTGCTGTCCCCCAAAATATTCTGATCATCCTTGATCAAAAGATTTAACCACTATATTTCCAACAACTAAAAAATAATTAATAATTCCATAAGTAGAAATATAAGGTATAAATCATATTGAACCTAAAAAATAAGAAGAATTATAATTATTTAAAGCCTTATTATAAAAAAATAAAGAAACATTTGAAATTATATACCCTCTTACTCCTCCTACAATACAAACAAATAATGTTAACAACTTTAAATAAAAAGGAAGCACAACTACTACTGGAGTAGGGAAAATCAACCATCTTAATATTCTCCCTCCAAAAATTCTTAAAATTAATAATCCCATTATACTCTTTAATATAACTCAACCTTCATCATTAAGTATATTTAAAGCAGAAAAATTTGAATCCCCAGTTATTGAATAATAAACTAATCGAAAAGAATAACATACAGTTAGACCTGTAGAAAAGAAATATAAAAAAAAAGAAAATATATTAATATAAGATAAAGAAACAGTTTCTAAAATTAAATCCTTAGAATAAAATCCAGCTAAAAAAGGCATCCCACACAATGCTAAATTAGCTACATTAAAACAAGAAGAAGTTAATGGTATTATTAATCTTAAACTCCCCATTAAACGAATATCCTGTGAATTATTTATATTATGAATAATAGCTCCAGCACACATAAATAATAAAGCCTTAAATAAAGCATGAGTTAATAAATGAAAAAATGCTAATTTATAATACCCTATTGACAAAATTCTTATTATTAAACCTAATTGTCTTAAAGTTGATAAAGCAATAATTTTTTTTAAATCAAACTCATAATTAGCCCCTAATCCAGCTATAAATATAGTTAAACCTGACAATAATAATAATAAGTTTCCTAATCAAGAAGTTCTCAATAAAATATTAAATCGAATTAATAAATATACACCAGCTGTTACCAAAGTTGAAGAATGAACTAAAGCTGAAACTGGAGTAGGAGCTGCCATAGCCGCCGGCAATCAAGAAGAAAAAGGAATTTGTGCTCTTTTTGTTATTGCTGCCAATATTACTAAACTTCCTACGATTATTATTTCTACATTTCTTTTCATCACTTCTAAATAAAAAATATAATTTCAACTTCCATAATTTAATATTCAAGCAATTGCTAATAATAAAGCTACATCACCAATTCGATTAGACAACGCAGTTAATATTCCAGCATTATAAGACTTTACATTTTGAAAATAAATTACTAAACAATAAGAAACTAATCCTAATCCATCTCAACCTAACAAAATTCTAATTAAATTAGGACTAATAATTAATAATATCATAGAACTAACAAATATCAATACTAATATAATAAATCGATTAATCTTATAATCACTTTCTATATACTCCTTACTGTAAAAAATAACTAAAGAAGAAATTATCAAAACAAATGATATAAAAATTAAACTTATTCAATCTAATAACAAAGTTATAACAATATTTAACGAATTTATCGATACAACTTCTCATTCAATAAATAATCTATAATCATTTATAATAAAAATCACTCCTATTAAAAAAGAAGTAATTCTGAAAAAAAATAATCTCACAAAACTAATTGTACAAATTGATATATACTTCACGATTTAAAAAGAATATTTCTTATCATTGACACCACAAATCAATATTTTAATTAAACTATTTAAACATAATCACAATATACACATATCCCCCTTCAAAATTAATAAATTTAAAGGAAATCAATGTAAAAATAAAAGTAAAAATTCTCGAACTGATCCTCTTCTAAATGAATAAGTTCCAGAAAAAATTTTTCCATGTTGGCTATAAGCATATAAATATAAAGTATAAGCAGCTCTAAAAAAAGATAATAAAGATAACATAAATATAGAAACTCATGATCAACTAACAATTCTATTAATTAAAGAAATTTCTCCTAATAAATTTAAAGTTGGAGGAGCAGCTATATTAGCTGATCTTAATAAAAATCACCATAGTGCTATAGAAGGTATAAAATTTAACATTCCCTTATTAATTAATAAACTTCGTCTACCCATTCGTTCATAAGAAATATTAGCTAAACAAAATAATCCAGAAGAACACAATCCATGAGCAATCATTAAAGTATAAGAACCACAAATTCCTATATAAGTCAAAGTTATTAACCCAGCCAATACAATTCCTATATGAGCAACTGAAGAATACGCAATTAAAGCCTTTAAATCTGTTTGACGTAAACAAATTAATCTAACTAAAACACCTCCTACTAATCTAATTCTAATTCAAATAAAATTAAATTTCAATCCTATTAATTGTAAAAAAGGAAATACCCGCAATAAACCATAACCCCCTAATTTTAATATAATTCCAGCTAAAATCATTGAACCAGAAACAGGAGCTTCAACATGAGCCTTGGGTAATCATAAATGAACTAAAAATATAGGTATTTTTACTAAAAAAGCCATTACCAAAGCAAAATATAAAATCTCATAATTAAATATATAATTATTTAATAAATAAAAATTTAAAGTACCAGTAAACTTATATAAATAAAAAATACCAATTAATATAGGTAAAGAAACTAATAAAGTATAAAATAATAAATAAACACCAGCTTGTAATCGTTCAGGTTGATACCCTCATCCTAAAATTAAAAATAAAGTAGGAATCAATCTTCTTTCAAAAAATAAATAAAATATAAATAAACTTATTCTTCTAAAAGTTAATACCAATAAAACCAATAATAAAATAATATTTAATAAAAATAAATTTGTATAATTTCTATATTTATAAATTGATTCACTAGCCATTAATATTAAAGAAACAATTCATAATCTTAATAAAATTAATCCGTATGAAATCATATCACATCCAAATAAATAAGAAATTGATATAAAATAATTTCTGTATATATTTATTAAAATAAAAATAAAACTTAACAAAAATAATAAATTTTGCACCATTCAATAAGTATTATGTATTAAACATAAAGGAAATAAAAATAAAATTCTAATAATAATTTTTAACATTGTAAAATATTAAATCTTTGAAAATAATCATTTCCATGTGTACGAATTATTGATACTAAAATTGAAAGACCTAATGCTCCCTCACAAACACTAAAAGTTAAAAATATTATTCTAAAAAAATTTTCATAATTTAATATATTTAAATAAATAAATAACAAAAGGAATAATCTTAAAACAATATATTCTAATCTTAACAATATTGACAATAAATGTTTTCGATTAGAAACAAAAGTAAATACTCCTATAATAAATAAAATACTAGGTAAACTTCAATTTAAAATTGTCATCATTAGTTTTAATAGTTTAACAAAAACATTGGTCTTGTAAATCAAAAATAAGATTATTTCTTTTAAAACTTCAAGAGAAAAGAAATTTCTTTATCATTAATCCCCAAAATTAATATTTTAATTAAACTACCTCTTGATATTATACAATGAATTTTATTATCTTTCTTAATTATTCTTAATTTTATTTTTATAAATATAAAACACCCATTAGCAATAGGGTTAATTCTACTTATCCAAACTACTTTAGTAGCCTTATCATCAGGAATTATAACTAAAAGATTTTGATTCTCTTATATTTTATTTTTAGTATTTTTAGGAGGAATATTAGTATTATTTATTTATGTAACTTCTCTAGCTTCAAATGAAATATTTACATTTTCTATTAAATTATTATTTATTTCTTTAACAATTTTTATTACAATAATGATCTCTCTCTTTTTTATAGACAAAAATTTTTTATTACAATATCAAAATTTAGAAATTAAATCAATTTATGATATAAATTCTTACTTAATAGAAAACTCACTATCTCTTAATAAATTATACAACTATCCTACTAATTTATTAACAATTTTATTAATAAACTACTTATTAATTACATTAATCGCTGTAGTTAAAATCACTAAATTATTTAAGGGTCCTCTTCGACCTATATTTAACTAATGAACAAACCTTTACGAATCAAACACCCAATTTTTAGAATTGCTAACAGAGCTTTAGTAGATTTACCAGCTCCTATTAATATTTCAGCCTGATGAAATTTTGGATCTTTATTATTTTTATGCTTAATAATTCAAATTTTAACTGGATTATTTTTAGCTATACATTACACAGCAGATATTAATTTAGCCTTTAATAGTGTTAATCATATTTGTCGAGATGTAAATTATGGGTGATTATTACGAACTATACATGCTAACGGTGCATCATTTTTCTTTATTTGTATTTATTTACATGTAGGACGAGGAATTTATTACGGATCATATTTATTCACTCCTACTTGATTAGTAGGAGTAATTATTCTATTTTTAGTAATAGGAACAGCATTTATAGGATATGTTCTTCCATGAGGACAAATATCATTTTGAGGAGCAACAGTTATTACTAATTTATTATCAGCCATCCCTTATCTAGGAATTGATTTAGTACAATGAGTATGAGGAGGATTCGCTGTTGATAACGCAACTTTAACTCGATTTTTTACCTTTCATTTTATTCTACCATTTATTGTTCTAGCAGCAACTTTAATTCATATTTTATTCTTACATGAAACTGGGTCAAATAATCCTATAGGGTTAAATTCTAATATTGACAAAATTCCTTTTCACCCATATTTTACTTTTAAGGATATTGTAGGATTTATTGTAATAACAATAATTCTACTTTTACTGGTATTAATTAATCCTTATTTACTTGGAGACCCAGATAATTTTATTCCTGCTAATCCATTAGTAACTCCAGTACATATTCAACCAGAATGATACTTTTTATTCGCTTATGCCATTCTTCGATCTATTCCTAATAAATTAGGGGGAGTAATTGCCTTAGTTCTTTCTATTGCAATTTTAGCAATTTTACCATTCTACCACTTAAGAAAATTCCGAGGAATCCAATTTTATCCAATTAATCAAATTTTATTTTGAATCATAGTAGTAACAGTAATTTTATTAACTTGAATTGGAGCTCGACCAGTTGAAGAACCTTACGTATTAGTAGGACAAATTTTAACTATTATTTACTTTGCATATTTTATATTTAATCCATTAATTATTAAATGATGAGATAATTTATTAAATTAGTTAATGAGCTTGAATAAGCATATGTTTTGAAAACATAAGATAGAAATCTAATTTTCTATTAACTTTACTAAAAATAATTCATTATACTAAATATAATAAAAAAATTTTAAACCCAACAAAAAATAATAAAAAATTTAATGAAAAAGGTAAAAAACTTTTTCAAGCTAAATATATTAATTTATCATACCGAAATCGAGGTAATGTTCCACGAACTCAAATAAATATAAAAGAAACAAAAGTTAATTTAATGTAAAAAAAGAATGAAAAAACATCTCTTCCTAAAAATATTACACAAAATAATATTCTTATAAATAAAATACTTGCATATTCTGCTAAAAAAATCAATGCAAAACCTCCTCTTCTATATTCTACATTAAACCCTGAAACTAATTCTGATTCTCCTTCAGCAAAATCAAAAGGAGTCCGATTAGTTTCAGCTAAAGAAATTCTAAACCAAACTAAAGCTATAGGAAATATCAAAAATAAAAATCAAATAAATATTTGATACTTATAAAATATTAATATATTATACCCTCCAATTAAAAAAATAAAACTCAATAAAACTAAAGCTAAACTAACTTCATAAGAAATAGTTTGTGCAACAGCCCGCAATCCTCCTAATAACGCATAATTAGAATTTGAAGACCAACCAGCAATTATTACAGTATAAACTCCTAAACTTGTACAACAAAGAAAAAATAATAACCCTAAGTTAAAAGAAAATAATTTCACAAATATAGGTATACATATTCATACCAATAAAGATAAAAATAAAGAAAAAATAGGAGAAAAATAATAAGAAATATAATTAGATAATAAAGGATAAGTTTGTTCCTTAGTAAATAATTTAATTGCATCACAAAAAGGTTGAGGAATTCCTGCAATTCCAACCTTATTAGGCCCCTTACGAATTTGAATATATCCTAAAACCTTTCGTTCTAAAAGAGTTAAAAAAGCTACTCTTACTAGTACAAAAATAATTAATAATAATCTACCAATAATAAATAATAAATTTTCTATAAAAAACAAGTACTATTTGTAATATAAATTACATAAATAAATTCTAAATTTATTGCACTAATCTGCCAAAATAGTTTAATTATATTAATTATATTCAATATAAAAATAATAATTTATTAAATATTAGGTCCTTTCGTACTGAAATATTTTAATTTTTTAAAGATAGAAACCAACCTGGCTTACGCCGGTTTGAACTCAGATCATGTAAGAATTTAAAAGTCGAACAGACTTAAAATTTAAGCGGCTACACCTAAAATTATATCTTAATCCAACATCGAGGTCGCAATCTTTTTTATCGATATGAACTCTCCAAAAAAATTACGCTGTTATCCCTAAAGTAACTTGTTTTTTTAATCGCTAATAACGGATCAATTATTCATAAATTAATGATTTAAACAATTAAAAGTTTATTAAATTTTAATATCACCCCAATAAAATACTATTAATTATCATAATAAAAAAAATCTACAAAATTATAATAATTTAAATATAAAGATTTATAGGGTCTTCTCGTCTTTTAAATAAATTTTAGCTTTTTGACTAAAAAATAAAATTCTATTATAAATTTTTATGAAACAGTTAATATCTCGTCCAACCATTCATACCAGCCTTCAATTAAAAGACTAATGATTATGCTACCTTTGCACAGTTAGTATACTGCGGCCATTTAAAAATTTTCAGTGGGCAGGTCAGACTTTAAAAAAAATTCAAAAAGACATGTTTTTGTTAAACAGGCGAACATTATTTTTGCCGAGTTCTTTATAAAAACTTTTCATTTATATTTATTTTTACAACCTAATATACTAATTTTACCATTATTTTTTCATTTATTTTATTAAAATGAATACTTTAATAAAAACTTAAAATTTTAATAAATAATATTTATTATAAAATAAATTATAACACTTTTATTAATAATAGCTATTTCTAAGCTTATATTTATTAATTTATTTATTTATTTTTAAAAATTTATTTTACAGCTTATCCCATAAAATATTAAAATTAAATATTTATTTAATTAATTTATTTAACCAAATAATATAAAATTTCTAAATTAAATTTATTTCTTAAAGAACTAGATACCTTTAAAAACGAATAACATTTCATTTCTAATATATTATTAAAAATAATTTTGCCACATTAACTTTTATAATATATTAACTCTTTTAAAATCGAGAAAATTATTTTAAATAATTTTTAATTAATAAACCCTGATACACAAGGTACAATAAATTAAATTTTCTTTTATAATAAAAATTTTTCAAATTATTTCAATTTTCTTTCACAATACTATTACACTATAATTAATATTATTTTTTCTTTATAAAATACTAAAACAATTCAATTTATAATTATTTTTAATAAATTAAAATATAAAAAAAAATTATTAATAAATAAAATCTAATCAATTTATATTGATTTGCACAAAAATCTTTTCAATGTAAATGAAATACTTTACTAAATAAGCTTTAAATTGCATTCTAGGTACACTTTCCAGTACATCTACTATGTTACGACTTATCTTACCTTAATAGTAAGAGTGACGGGCGATGTGTGCATATTTTAGAGCTAAAATCAAATTATTAATCTTTATAATTTTACTATCAAATCCACCTTCAATAAATATTTCAAATTTATATTCGTTTAAATAAATTTATTGTAACCCATTTCTACTTAAATATTAGCTACACCTTGATCTGATATATTTTCTTTTTAAAAATTTTGAAAATTAACATTCTTATAAAATATTCTAATAACGACGGTATATAAACTGATTACAAACTTAAGTAAGGTCCATCGTGGATTATCGATTACAGAACAGGTTCCTCTGAATAGACTAAAATACCGCCAAATTTTTTAAGTTTCAAGAACATAACTACTACTACCTTAGTTTTTTTATTTACATTTTAAATAATAGGGTATCTAATCCTAGTTTATTACTAAAATTTTCAAGCTTCAATTAATTTAATAAGAATGTATATAAATTTAAAATTTCACCTAATAAATTTATTTTTATTTCATAATAAAAACAATTTAACTTCAACTAAAAAAAATTTATTTGCATTATTCGTATAACCGCGGCTGCTGGCACAAATTTAGCCAATACTCTTTAGTATTACTATTTCTAAGTTTCCTTAATTAATAATATTAATTACTGCGGATAATAAAAAAATTATTTATTATTAAAATAAATAAATATTCATATAAAAATTTACATATAAATTAAACTAATAATAAATTTACAAGCCAAAATAAAACTTTATACAATTATTTTTAAAATCTAATAAATATAATATATTAATAAAATAAATATTAAATAAATTTAATTAGTAAAATTTTAAAATAATATTTAATTAAAATAAATAACCTATTATCAATGAATTGCCTGATAAAAAGGATTACCTTGATAGGGTAAATCATGTAATAAT